TATGTATTACTATTATGTATTCCAATCAAATATGTATTCCTATAAAAGAAGGAGGTTGTTCAATGCGAGATCTAAAAACATATCTCTCCACAGCACCGGTACTAAGTACTTTATGGTTCGGGTCTTTAGCAGGTCTATTGATAGAGATTAATCGTTTTTTCCCGGATGCGTTGACATTCCCCTTTTTTTCATTCTAGTTATTGACATGGGAAGGAATAACGAAGATTCGAGCTAGAATTTAATATCTGTGATTAATCCCTCTTTTCTCTTTTTTCCCTTTTTTATTTGTTTAGAATAAGGGAAAAAAGAGAAAGAATAAAAGTGGATTCGCCAACTGCGAGACTCGGATTCAAGTTCGAATTAAATTAATATTAAATTAATAATAGAGGAATGGAGGTAGAATAAAAAATAAAGCGGGTCTAGGGCAAGAGTATTATAGAAGATACTTAAATGAAATCTTGTACTAGTGAAATACTAGATACTTAAATGAAATATTGTACTGTGATTTGAAATATAGTTTTTCAATAGTTGTATATTATTTACTATATTGATATTGATTGCAGCGAAATTTTTCATAATTGAATTTCAAGTTAGTCACTTCTATTTTTTTCCTTTCTTCTTCTTCGTTTCGGATCGAAAATAGAAGCGTTGAGTCAATCAAAAATCCAAGGGAGGTTCATGGCTAAGAGTAAAGATGTCCGAATAACGGTTATTTTGGAATGTACCAGTTGTGTCCGAAATGGTGTTAATGTTAATAAGGTATCAACGGGCATTTCCAGATATATGACTCAAAAGAACCAGCACAATACGCCCAATCGATTGGAATTGAGAAAATTCTGTCCCTATTGTTACAAACATACGATTCATGGGGAGATAAAGAAATAGATCGAACCAAGCACTTGCGTGTCACCCCTTCAAGGAAAGGGAAAATGACATTATATATAACATATATAAATATAAATAAATAAACCAAATCCTATTTCTTTATTCTATTCTAAAATTCATTTTATTTTAGATTCGACTGAAATGGGATTTTGGGGATAAGGAATAAACTAAACAAACCATGGATAAATCCAAGCGACCCTTTCTGAAATCCAAGCGACCCTTTCTGAAATCCAAGCGACCCTTTCGGAAATCCAAGCGGCCCTTTCTGAAATCCAAGCGACCTTTTCGTAGGCGTTTACCCCCAATCCAACCGGGGGATCAAATTGAGTATAGAAACATGAGTTTAATTAGTCGATTTATTAGTGACCAAGGAAAAATATTAGCTCGACGGGTGAAAAGATTGACCTTGAAACAACAACGATTAATTACTCTTGCTATAAAACAAGCTCGTATTTTATCTTTGTTACCCTTTCTTAATAATGGGAAACTGTTTAAGACGAAAGCGAAACCAATTAACAAAAAATTTAATAAGCGAAAGAAACGCCTTAAGAATAAATTTCATCCGAAAGATAAAAAAATTATCAATAAAGAGAAGTATTTGAAAAATCGATTCAAGAACAAAACGGAATCGCGTTAGTAATGGCGAGAACGGCCTTTCCAGCCGAGATAAAGGCTTTTCCGGCCAATTTAAAAAGATACAGCATAATCAAAAAAAAAAATAAGAAATAGAAACAGCTTAATGATAAACTGTTTAAAATAAAAAATACGGAATGTCATGAAATGAAAATGGGCGAGTCGACCGCTAGACCTACGAGTCTTAGAGCGAGAAAGAAATAGGTTTACTCTTTCTTTACTTGAATCAAAATTCCAATCCGAACTCAACCGAAGATTGAGGTTTTGCTCTAAAAATCCCAAAATCTAGATTTGATTATCGTGTCTTAAGAAAAAAAAAAAGAATCGGCAAAGAGTAAATCTTTTTTTTATTGAATGTGTTCATTCATTTTGACTACTTTTTCATATTTTATCATATTCTATCAATTATCCATTTTGACTCTACCCTCCCGGAGTTCATTCTCCGGGGAACTCCATTTAAATTATTCCTGCGGATTCTTTCCAATCTACTTCTTTTACGATCTCGTTGGAAATAATAGAAATGGAATTCCTATTTGATATAGCTATTTGTGCAAGTATTTTACGATTAAGAAGCAACTGTCTCTTGTACAGATCGTGTATTAATCTACTATAACTATAGGATACCCCCCTTTCGCGCATTACTGCGTTTATTCGAGTAATCCACAAACGACGAAAGTTTCTCTTTTGCCTATCCCTATCCCGATGTGCTGAATCCAAAGCTCTTATTTTCTGTTGACTCATTGTTCGAGTAAGTCTTGAATGAGCCCTTTGAAAGCTTGATACAAAGGAACGCACTTTTGTTCTACGTCTCCGAGCTATAGATCCCCGTTTAGTTCTGGTCATTGAATAAATGAAACTTTGGCGAATAACGAATTCATTTCCCCTCTTTCAGTTATTCTTTGTCCCTTTTCTAGTCTATTAATAACAAAACAGATTTTTCCAATGTATAAACTCAAAATTCCAACGGCTTTGGCTACTCTAA